GAAGATTGTTTACGAAGAAACAACAAGAAAAATTCATATTCTGATACATAAGAGTTATATAGGAATCGAAATAGTCTTTTATTTTCTTTTGAAAAAAGAAAAATCGATTTCATTGACGTAATAAGACTATTCCAATTCGAATAATAGTTGAGAAAGAATCGCAATAAATGCAAAGACGGAACATCTTGAATCCGGTATTCAACGAGTTGAACCAGGATTTCTAAATGGATAGGATAGGGTATTTCTATATGCGATAGATAATGTAAATGCAAAAATTTGTCTTCTAAAAAGGGAAATATTGAATGAATAGATTGTAAATTTTGAAACGTTGGTATTTCTTTTTCTTCCGGACAAGATAGTTGCCCTAGCGAAAGTGGGATTTCTACAACGATCGCAAACCCCTCAGATAGAATCTGAGAATAAAACTTAGAATAAAAATAATTGCTGTGATCCAACAATCGATCCTGGTTAGGATGATTAACCGAATTAATCCAAAAATTCTGCTGATACATTCGAATAATTAAACGTTTCACAAGTAGTGAACTAAATTTCTTGTTATTACAACCAAAAATCTCCACAGGTTCGGAACCATTTAATCCATAATCATGGGCAAATGCATAAATATATTCCTGAAAGAGAAGTGGGTAGACGAAGTATTGTTGACGAGATTTCTGTTTTTCTGAATACCCTTCGAATTTTTCCATTTGTATTTCTACTTGAATCAGAGAAAAAAAGCATTTCTCGGTTTATCAAATTATGATACATAGTGCAATATGGTCAGAACAAGGTGTTGCATAATATAAACCCTGGAAAGAAAGGGAGTCTAATCCATAGATCTTTTTTCGCTCCTTTTCTATCTAATTAGTTTATGTTTGTTCTAATTACAAAACAAACAAGAACTAATCCTTTATTTTTGCTGGCCAATCGCTCTTTTGACTTTGGAATACAGTCTCTTTATCAATATACTGTTTCTTTTACACATTCAATTCATAACATCCCTTTTCATAACATCCCTTTTCAATCGATAATCAAAAATAATTAGGATTTCTAAAAAAAAGTAAAGGGTCCACTCATAGCAAAACCTAACCTTTTCCCGCATCAGGCACTAATCCATTTTTAACGTCTAATTAGATTGGGGAATCCTTCCAATTAAGAAGTTAAGCTCGTTGCTTTTTATTTTACCAGAATTAGAGACAGTCTCTATCCATTTATTCACTAGACCCAGAAAATCGGAATTTTTTTATTAAAAAAAAAAAAGAAATTAATTTTATTACGACATGCTATTTTTTCCATTCATTACCTTTGAGGATCAGTCGTGGTCTTCTAGACTCTACCAAGAGTCTGGACGAATTTGTTGCTTCATCCAAATGTGTAAAAGATCATAGTCGCACTTAAAAGCCGAGTACTCTACCATTGAGTTAGCAACCCGGATAAAATAGGATCTCTTAGATACAATCGAAATCAAAAAATCGATGGAATTACACCGGACACTCCTGTTAAAACATTGAATTAGCAAGACATCAAAAGAAAGATTTATCACCCATTAACAACACTCAAATACCAAAATGAACAGATGCGGTTCAATTTCACTAAGGGTAGGGTAAAAAAGGGGGCCCAATTACAATGGCAAAATTGTCATTTTTTTGGCAATTTTGATTTCTTTAAATCAAAAAATCTTGTATGCTTGTATGAGAGTATATGCAAGGGGGGCAACCCTATCATTTGAGCGAAGTTGTAGACCGAAATACCTAATATGGAGTGACGATAAAGAGACCCATCTATCTACAAATTCTAGATGTTCAATAGACCTTTGTCAATGGAAATACAATGCAATTAGATACAAAAAGGAAATAAAATAAGGACTTTTGTTGGATTGGCACGACATAAATGCAGCAAAAAAAATAGGACTAAGAAACAGGCAAATTGTGTCTAAATAATTAAGGGGTACTAGCGACCCTCTCCTACTTTTTTATTCATTTAATTCTTCAATTAACTCAAAGTTATTTCTTTATCTTTAAAGAATTCTGCCTTCCTTAAAATATCATAAACTGTTCTTGTAGGTTGAGCCCCCTTTTCAAGAAAATATAGAATAGCTGGAACATTTAAACAAGTTTGATTCTTTATCGGATCATAAAAACCTACTTTTCGAAGATCTCTTCCTTCTCTTCGAGATCGAACATCAATTGCAACGATTCGATAGATAGCTTATTGGGATAGATGTAGATAAACAACCCCCCCCTAGAAACGTATAGGAGGTTTTCTCCTCATACGGCTCGAGAAAATGATTCGAATTTCTGTCTATAATACAAGTAGATACAAATTGGATTATGACTTGCATTAATTCCCTTAAAGAAAAGAAAAAAATTTCATTTATACTCATGACTCAAGTTGGCTAATTTTTACTGACGGACTTCAAAAGAAAAACCCTTCGAAATTTTTTGAGTCGTCTCTAAACTTTTTTCTTTATCTCATCTCGAACAAATTGACTTTTATTCCTTATTCTGATCTAATTCTATTGTCGAGACGGTTGAAAATCGTGTTTACTTGTTCCGGAATCCTTTATCTTTGATTTGCAAAATCCTTGGGTTTAGACATTACTTAGGGAACTCCTATTCTTTTTTCTTTCAAAAGAGTAGCAACATACCCTTTCTTTTTTCTTATTTCCTTCGATAAAGCATTTCACTCTTCTATAGAAATCAAATATGAACCATGGATTCAGATAAACTTTTAATCGAAAAAGTTTTTCCAATCTTCCAAAATTGGACTTTTTTGTTATTTTAACCTTTTGATTTCTATATTAAGGATAGACTGACAAAGTTGACCAAATTTATTAGTTTTCACTAACCCTAGATTCTTTCCCTTGATAAAAAAGAAATTTTGTCCTCTCGAGCTCCATCGTGTACTATTTACTTACATTACAAACAACCCAGCGCAAATTAGGTTCGGGACGAATAGAACAGACTATGTCGAGCCAAGAGCATTTTCATTACTATGGAAAATGATGGATAGCAAAATCCACAATCGATCATGTCCTTCAAGTCGCACGTTGCTTTCTACCACATCGTTTTAAACGAAGTTTTACCATAACATTCCTCTAATTTCATTGCAAAATGGTATCGAGAATTGATCCAATATGGATGGAATCATGAATAGTCATTGCTTTTGTATACTAATTCAAACTATCTATGTAGAAATATGGATAAAAGAAACTAAGTATTTTTCGGGGAACACTCTGCAAAGATCCAATTTAATTAAACCCATATTCTATCATATGAATGAAACATAGTTCCAAAAAGAGGAATAAAATAGTTTGCTTAAAATTTTTTTATTATTGAATTTCCATTCTCAACAAAGAACTCAAGATGATCAATTCTGAAATGACAAGGATCGACTCTTCCCCAACAAATAAACTATCAACCTCCAAAAAAGTTGAATTAATTAAATTAATTAATATATTTTTATGTAACAAAAACAATTAACTATTAACCAAATAAGCCAATGAATAACCAAATAAGCTATGCCAATGAAAAGATTGGTAGTTTTTGGGTAGTTATAAAATTCTCATACTTCTTCGACTCGAATAACAAAAGAAAGAATTTTTTTTGTTTTTTTTTTTTTTGTAAAGTAAAATTAAGGTCTTTGCTTTTACTTAATAGCATTCTTTCTTTTACCTAAAAATAGCATTCTTTCTTTTACCTAAAAGAAAGAACTCAAAATCAAAAATAAGAAAAGTAAAGTACGATTTTTTTTGAATCCATTCTATCCAACGAACAGTTCTTACATTAACCTTACCAAAATGAAAATGGATCATTCTGGATATTTAAAGAATCACAGATCGAGATCGTTTTGGCTTAACCAAAGAAGGATCCTTCTTTTTTACTATTTTACTAATAATACAACAAAAATCTATCTCTATCATAAAGGGATGGGTCTCATTTTATATACAGTGTTTTACCTCATTAATAATTTTTTTTTTCAATCAATTCGAAAGTCGAGTAGACAGAATATATGAATTTCTCTCTAATCCTCGCATTCCATTGATTTAAAAATGGATATTTGCAAATCGGATAATACCTAAAATAGAAAAATAGCGTCCCTATCCGTAGAATGGAAACCCTTTTCTTTTTTCTCCCGCCGACCTTGGTCAAAAGTTTTAAGGCCTGTGCTGAAACAAAAAACATCCTACTCTTTAATCTGGCCATGAAACATAGAATTAGGATACCCCCCTTTTTTTTTACTTACTTTAGTTCTTTAGTTTGGTGAAAATAAATAAGGGGATACTTCGTTTCTTTCATATTGGGTGTCAAATGTATCCTGTAAGAATTCCCACTTCATAGATACGGAGCATAAAGTTTATCTAAGAAGTTCCAATTTCTAAACACATATTCAAAACACATATTGAGTAATGAGTAGTAGGGGCATATCCTGAATGTGCCTGATAGACAAAAATTTTTCAGGAAAATAAAATAAAGATATTAAATTTGACTGGACTTGACACTTTAGTTTTAGTTTTCTGAGAAAGAAAATAAATGCTTAGAAATGCATCTAATCTACGAGTTCATTAAGAGATAATTATTCTCCTTAATAAACTTTTGTGTCGCGCAGGGCACAATACGATTCTATCTTTCGCTTCATCAGAAAAAATCTGGGACGGAAGGATTCGAACCTCCGAGTAACGGGACCAAAACCCGCTGCCTTACCACTTGGCCACGCCCCATTTCATTTCGTTTTATGCGACACTAATAAACATTATTATTTTTATATAATATTCGTCAATCCCACTTCAATTACCTAAAAAAGGAGACATATTTTCTTGCTAGGATTCTAGACATGCGGATAATATAGAATCCAAAAAATGCATTGATCATTACATGGAATTCTATTAAGATATTATATGAAAGTCGAATTTCTTCCATTCTCATTTGAGAATGCGAATACAAGGAGGTATTTTTCGTTTTGGAAAGTCCGAAGAAAAAAGGATTTTGAATCCACCTTTTCTTTTGCTTTTTCCCTTAGAAAAATAACTCAATCAAAATTCAATTATCTACTCTACAAGAATGAAATGCTTGTTATGCCTAATATACTTAGTTTAACCTGTATCTGTTTTAATTCTGTTCTTTATCCGACTAGCTTTTTCTTCGCCAAACTACCCGAAGCTTATGCCATTTTCAACCCAATCGTGGATGTTATGCCTGTCATACCTGTACTCTTTTTTCTATTAGCGTTTGTTTGGCAAGCAGCTGTAAGTTTTCGATGAAATCTTTACTATGTCTGTCTGCCAAATTGAATGATGTATTGATTCCAAAAAAATTCAAAAAATGGATAAGAGCTGAGAAGTCTTATATTATGAACTTTCGATTCTAAAATTCAAATTCTTTTCCATTGAATGTATAGCTGCAGCAATAAATTTGGATCAGCCTTTCTATCCCCTGCGCCTACGTTGAGCAGGTACCTTTAGGTACCCACACAACACCTAAACTAATTTTTGATATTGATAAGATTGCTTATTTTATTATAAAGCAATTCTTACAATTTTTTTAGAATTGATTTTTGCATTTTTAGGTGTCAAAATAAACAAAACCCATCCTAGTGGATCTGTGTGGTAAGAAAAAATGGGTAATCTATTCCTTAACAAAAAAATCTTGGAGATTATGTAATGCTTACTCTCAAACTTTTTGTTTATACAGTAGTGATATTCTTTGTTTCCCTCTTTATCTTTGGATTCTTATCTAATGACCCAGGACGTAATCCTGGGCGTGAGGAGTAAAAATCCAAAATTTTTGGGAATTTTTTCTTACAAATTGGATTTATTTCGTACATTTATCTATGAGAAAATCCGGGGGTCAGAATTCCTTACAATTTGAAAGTCCCAAATGATCCGAGGGGGCGGAAAGAGAGGGATTCGAACCCTCGGTACAAAAAAATTGTACAACGGATTAGCAATCCGCCGCTTTAGTCCACTCAGCCATCTCTCCCCGTTCCAAATCAAAAGGTTTTCGTGATATGACAGAGGCAAGAAATAACGATAGTGTATAAAAATTATATTGCCAATTCCATTTTAATTATATTCTTTTTTCTTAATATTAATAAAAAAAAGAAGAAAATTCTTGTTTTTTCTTTCCAAAATTCGATATAGGCTGAGAAACAATCAGATAAATTTTCTCTTCAGCGGGCAGTTCCATATAGGATTTGTTAGAATAAAACAAGCAGGTTATAATTTTTTTTTTATTATTTATCCACAAAAAAAGTTCTTATCAAACCCATAATAAAATTGGAAAGAAAGATAAAGTAAGTAGACCTGACCCCTTGAATGATGCCTCTATCCGCTATTCTGATATATAAATTCGATGTGGATGAGATTGGTGTATAAGCGAATTTTTTGTATTTCCTTAGACTTAGATCGCGCAAGGCAAGAATTTTTCGCTATTTACGATTTCATATTCTTGTTACTAGACGTTCTATAGGAATAAGAAGAAATCGCAACTCTTTTCCGTTACACATAAAAAGGGTTTCAAAAGTCCATTTTTCTTTTCAATATCGTTCTTTTTTTTCCGAATCCTATTTTTGTTCTTCCACCCATGCAATAGAGAGCGAATGAGAAAAGAGGGGTTATGTTTCTCTTAAAAGATAGGCTTTGAATTGAAATAGGAACCATGGAATAATGCTGAATTCAAATGTTTATTTCTTTATTTCTTGTTTTATTCCTCTTTATTTCTTGTTTTATTCCTATAGTATAAGAAAATTTAATTGAATGAAATTCGTGGATTTACCACGACCTTGGTTGTGACCCCATAGATAAAAATGCTAAATTTCTATCTTCGAGACCTTTGAAAAAGGGCATTGAACGAGAAAGAAGTCGTCCACAGATAATCAAACTATCGTATGCCCTGGAAGTAATATGAGATGCTCGGAAATGGTTGAAGTAATTGAATAGGAGGATCACTATGACTATAGCCCTTGGTAGAGTTACTAAAGAAGAAAAGGATCTATTTGATATTATGGACGACTGGTTACGAAGGGACCGTTTTGTTTTTGTAGGATGGTCCGGCCTATTGCTCTTTCCTTGTGCTTATTTTGCTTTAGGGGGTTGGTTTACAGGGACTACTTTTGTAACTTCTTGGTATACCCATGGATTGGCTAGTTCCTATTTGGAAGGTTGCAATTTCTTAACCGCGGCGGTTTCCACCCCTGCCAATAGTTTAGCACACTCTTTGTTGCTACTTTGGGGCCCGGAAGCACAGGGGGATTTTACTCGTTGGTGTCAATTAGGGGGTCTGTGGACTTTTGTCGCTCTCCATGGGGCTTTTGCACTAATAGGTTTCATGTTACGTCAATTTGAACTTGCTCGGTCTGTTCAATTGCGGCCTTATAATGCAATTTCATTCTCTGGTCCAATCGCTGTTTTTGTTTCCGTATTCCTTATTTATCCACTGGGACAATCTGGTTGGTTCTTTGCGCCGAGTTTTGGCGTAGCAGCTATATTTCGATTCATCCTTTTCT